TCCTCACACTTTTATCGACGCTGACATAAGTTAATGGTGGCAATCATTCGACTCGTTACCCACCATGCCGAGCGTTCACTCCAGCGGGTCACTGGTTCTTTTTTTTCTTTTTCCTTTCGTGGTCATTTCACAGTGCCCGCGGTCCGCTGATCAAGGGTGGAACATATCCTCTGTTAAAGTTATATCGTTTAATTAATAGTAGACTTGTCTTTTATAAATTGCATAACTGTTATCATGAGCATAATAGTGAAAATTTTCTCCTAACTTATCATGATTTGATTTTCTAGGAGTTTATCTATATTTTACCCCCCTAACCCCCCAAACTCCTAACTTACTATTGAATCGTTGAAAAATTCTTTCTTTTCCTTTTTCTAGAGACATTTCAGTTTAAGTTTTTTGGGAATACAATCTTGTTTGATTTATTACAATATTGCAAACGTCAATGTAGCTTAAAAACTAAAGCATAACTCTGAAGATGTTAAGATGAGCCCTGGAAAGACTTCATAGACATAAAAGCTTGGTCCTGACTTTTCTATCAGCTTAAAAACTAAACTTACACATGCAAGTATCCGCACCCCCGTGAGTAACGCCCTCTAGTTTTCCACTCGAAAACAAGGAGCTGGTATCAGGCACAAATTTATTTAGCCCATAACACCATGCTCAGCCACACCCCCAAGGGAATTCAGCAGTGATAAACATTAAGCAATAAGTGAAAACTTGACTTAGTTATAGATGTAAGGGCCGGTTAAACTCGTGCCAGCCACCGCGGTTATACGAGAGGCCCAAGTTGATAGCTATCGGCGTAAAGCGTGATTAAGGAACTTTGAAACTAAGGCCGAATACTTTCACTGCTGTTATACGCATATGAAAGCTTGAAGATCAACTACGAAAGTGGCCTCAAATTTAACCTGAAGACACGAAAACTATGAAACAAACTGGGATTAGATACCCCACTATGCACAGCCGTAAACTTTGATAAAACAACACTTTTTATTCCGCCCGGGGACTACAAGCATAAGCTTAAAACCCAAAGGACTTGGCGGTGCTTTAGACCCACCTAGAGGAGCCTGTTCTAGAACCGATAACCCTCGTTAAACCTCACCCTTTCTTGTCAAAACCGCCTATATACCGCCGTCGTCAGCTTACCTTGTGAAAGAACAATAGTAAACAAAAACGGTCTAACCCAAAACGTCAGGTCGAGGTGTAGCGAATGAAAGGGGAAGAAATGGGCTACATTTCCTAACACAGGAAATCACGAAGTACCATAATGAAAAAAATGTATGAAGGAGGATTTAGCAGTAAATGGGAAACAGAGTGTTCCATTGAAACTGGCCCTGAAGCGCGCACACACCGCCCGTCACTCTCCCCTAACCTTTACCTAATTCTTAAATAAGCCCTGTTTTATGGTTCAAGGGGAGGCAAGTCGTAACATGGTAAGTGTACCGGAAGGTGTACTTGGAAAATCAGAACGTAGCTAAGTAAGACTTAAAGCATCTCCCTTACACCGAGAAGACACCCGTGCAAATCGGGTCGTCCTGACACCCAGCAGCTAGCTTGATAATTAAAAACCAACACATCAGTATTAATAAACCCTAAAATACATATTATATTTTAAACAAATCATTTTTCCTCCTGAGTATAGGCGATAGAAAGGGAGCTCCATTTTTAAAGCTATAGAAAAAGTACCGTAAGGGAACGCTGAAAAAGCAAATGAAAAAATCCAGTAAAGTAATAAAAAGCAGAGGTTATTCCTCGTACCTTTTGCATCATGATTTAGCAAGTCCACATTAAGCAAAAAGAGTTCTAGTTTAACTTCCCGAAATTAAGTGAGCTACTCCAAGACAGCCTTAAGATAGGGCGAACACATCTCTGTAGCAAAAGAGTGTGAAGAGCTTCGAGTAGAGGTGATAAACCTACCGAACTTAATAATAGCTGGTTGCCTAAAAAATGAATAGAAGTTCAGCCTTTATTTTTCTTTACTTCTTTATGGATATTTCCTAGACAAAAACCAAAGAAAAATAAAGAGTTATTCAAAGGAGGTACAGCTCCTATGAAATAAGACACAACTTTACAAGGAGGATAAAGATCATAACTTAATTAAGGTGTATGTTTTAGTGGGCCTAAAAGCAGCCATCTAAGAAAAAAGCGTTAAAGCTTAAACATTTATTTACCAATAATAACGAAATTTACATCCTATTCCCCTAGACTTATTAGGCTATTCTATTTTTATAGAAGAAATAATGCTAATATGAGTAATAAGAGATAAAACTCTCCAAGCACAAGTGTAATTCGGAGCGGAAAATACCACCGAAAACTAATCGAGCCCAATAAAAGAGGGCATTGAAACAAAAATAGACAACTAGAAAATTCTTCAAATTAACCCGTTAACCCTACACTGGCGTGCATTTATGGAAAGACTAAAAGAAAAAGAAGGAACTCGGCAAACATATTTTATAAGCCTCGCCTGTTTACCAAAAACATCGCCTCTTGATAACAAAATATAAGAGGTCCCGCCTGCCCTGTGACTAATGTTTAACGGCCGCGGTATTTTGACCGTGCAAAGGTAGCGCAATCAATTGTCTTTTAAATGAAGGCCTGTATGAATGGCACAACGAGGGCTTAACTGTCTCCTTTTTCCAGTCAATGAAATTGATCTTCCCGTGCAGAAGCGGGAATTTTAACATAAGACGAGAAGACCCTATGGAGCTTATAAACGCAAGAACAGACCACGTCAATCACTCTGATTTATCAGACTAAACTAACTGAGCACCCTGTTCTCATGTTTTTGGTTGGGGCGACCATGGAGCAAAACTTAACCTCCACGCAGAACGAAAATATACTATTTTCCAATTTAAGGAAAACAACCCTAAAAATCAGAACATCTGACTTTTATTGATCCGGCAAAGCCGATTTACGAACCGAGTTACCCTAGGGATAACAGCGCAATTCTCTTTTAGAGTTCTTATCGACAAGAGGGTTTACGACCTCGATGTTGGACCAGGACATCCTAATGGTGCAGCCGCTATTAAGGGTTCGTTTGTTCAACGATTAAAGTCCTACGTGATCTGAGTTCAGACCGGAGCAATCCAGGTCAGTTTCTATCTATGATATGTTCTTCTCTAGTACGAAAGGACCGAGAAGAAAAGGCCTCTACTTTAAGCAAGCCCTCCCCCTATTTGATGTAAACAACTAAACTAGATAAAGGGGCATATACTCTTTAAGCTTAGATAATGCTTGTTTAGGTGGCAGAGCTCGGTTAATGCAAAAGACCTAAGCCCTTTTAACAGGGGTTCAAATCCCCTCCTGAACTTATGCTCACAAATCTTATTACAATAATTATTAACCCCCTGATTATAGTAATTTTTGTACTCTTGGCCGTAGCGCTATTAACCTTGATTGAACGCAAAGTGCTTAGTTATATGCAACATCGAAAAGGTCCTAATGTTGTAGGACCCTACGGGCTACTCCAACCACTTGCAGACGGTTTAAAATTATTTACAAAAGAACCAGTACGTCCTTCTGCTTCCTCCCCTTTTTTATTTCTTTTTACTCCTATTATAGCCTTAACCTTAGCACTTACTCTTTGAGCTCCTATTCCTTTGCCATTTCCAATGGCCGATTTAAACCTAAGCATCCTTTTTATCCTAGCAATTTCTAGTCTGGCCGTTTATTCTATTTTAGGCTCCGGATGGGCCTCCAATTCTAAATATGCCTTAATCGGAGCATTACGAGCAGTAGCACAAACAATTTCTTACGAAGTAAGCTTGGGATTAATTCTTCTAAGCTCTATCATCTTTGTTGGAGGCTTCACACTACAAACTTTTGCCACAGCACAAGAAAAAATTTGGCTTATTGTACCCCTCTGACCCTTAGCCGCAATATGATATGTCTCTACCCTAGCAGAAACAAACCGAGCCCCATTTGACCTCACAGAGGGTGAATCCGAATTAGTCTCTGGTTTCAACGTAGAATATGCAGGAGGACCATTCGCATTATTTTTTTTAGCAGAATATGCAAATATTCTTCTCATAAATACCCTATCGGCTATTATCTTTCTAGGCACCTCACTATCACACTTCTCTCCAGAACAAACTACTTATTATTTAATAATCAAAACAGTTGTTCTTTCAGTAGTATTCCTTTGAATTCGAGCCTCATACCCACGATTCCGATACGACCAACTCATACACCTAATTTGAAAAAACTTTCTTCCTTTGACACTTGCCTTCATTATTTGACACATAGCCATGCCACTTGCTTTATCGGGTGTTCCCCCGCAAGTATAAGGAGCTGTGCCTGAATATAGGATTACTTTGATAGAGTAAAACATGAGGGTTAAAATCCTTCCAACTCCTTAGAAAAAGGGGACTTGAACCCCATCTGAAGAGATCAAAACTCTTAGTGCTTCCACTACACCATTTCCTAGTAAAGTCAGCTAAATAAGCTCTTGGGCCCATACCCCAAACATGTTGGTTAAAATCCTTCCTTTACTAATGAGTCCTCATGTTCTTATAATTTTAATTTTTAGTTTAGGTCTAGGAACCACACTAACTTTTGCCAGCTCACATTGAATACTAGCATGAATAGGCCTAGAAATTAATACAATAGCAATTATTCCCCTAATAGCCCAACACCACCATCCACGAGCAATAGAAGCAACAACTAAATATTTTTTAATTCAAGCAGCTGCAGCTGCTACATTATTATTTGCAAGTATTACTAATGCCTGACTATCCGGCCAATGAGAAATTACAAACATAAATCACCCTATTTCCATTACAATTATTACCCTTGCTCTAGCATTAAAACTGGGACTAGCCCCCCTTCATGCTTGACTCCCAGATGTTCTTCAAGGCTTAAACCTAAACACAGGACTAATCCTCGCAACTTGACAAAAACTTGCCCCCCTATCATTACTCATCCAAATTCAACCCTCAAATTCCTACTTACTTGTATTTCTTGGTCTATCTTCAACCCTAATTGGAGGCTGAGGCGGCTTAAACCAAACACAGCTTCGAAAAATCCTTGCCTATTCCTCAATCGCACACCTAGGTTGAATAGTACTAATTATTCAATTTTCTCCTTCTCTTACCTTAATAACATTATTAATTTATCTTATAATAACCTATTCAATCTTTACGATTTTTAAGTTAAATAAATCAACTAATATTAATACCCTAGCCACCTCCTGAGCCTACACCCCTATTTTATCCTCCCTAACTCCTTTAATTCTCCTCTCACTAGGAGGCCTCCCCCCTCTTTTAGGCTTTCTCCCCAAATGGATGATTATTCAAGAATTGTCAGGTCAAAACATAGGCATAGTGGCCACTCTAGCAGCTTTATCAGCACTCTTAAGTTTATATTTCTACCTTCGACTATCATATGCCCTAACCTTGACTGTTTCACCAAACAACACAACAGGCACTCTTCCTTGACGTCTCCCCAACTTTTCAACTACAATACCTCTAGCCATTTTATCTTCAGCAACAATATGTCTTCTCCCACTATCTCCTGCCATCCTTACTATTATCTGGATTTAGAGACTTAGGCTAATTTAAACCGGGGGCCTTCAAAGCCCCAACCAAGAGTGAAAATCTCTTAGTCTCTGCGTTAAGACTTACAGGACACTAACCCACATCTTCTGCATGCAACGCAGACACTTTAATTAAGCTAAAGCCTTACTGGACAGGTAGGCCTCGATCCTACAAAATCTTAGTTAACAGCTAAGCGCCTAAACCAACGGGCATCCGTCCAGCTTTCCCCGCCTAGCCCCGGACTATAGGCGGGGAAAGCCCCGGTAGGGTAATACCCTACTACTTTAGATTTGCAATCTAACATGTAAACACCCCAGAGCTTATGGTAAGAAGAGGACTTAAACCTCTGTACATGGAGCTACAATCCAACACTTATCCCTCAGCCATCCTACCCTACCTGTGGCAATTAATCGCTGATTTTTCTCAACCAATCACAAGGACATCGGCACCCTTTATTTAATCTTTGGTGCATGAGCCGGCATAGTAGGTACTGCTTTAAGTCTACTTATTCGAGCAGAATTAAGCCAACCGGGTTCTCTCTTAGGAGACGACCAAATTTATAATGTTATCGTTACAGCCCATGCTTTTGTAATAATTTTCTTTATAGTAATGCCAATTATAATTGGGGGCTTTGGCAACTGACTCGTACCATTAATAATTGGAGCCCCGGATATGGCATTCCCTCGAATGAACAATATAAGTTTCTGACTTCTCCCCCCCTCTTTCTTGCTTCTTTTGGCATCTTCCGGTGTTGAAGCTGGGGCCGGAACAGGGTGAACAGTTTATCCTCCTTTAGCAGGTAACCTTGCACATGCAGGAGCATCTGTTGATTTAACCATTTTTTCTCTTCACCTGGCAGGAGTGTCTTCAATTCTTGGAGCTATTAATTTTATTACAACCATTATTAATATGAAACCCCCAGCCATTTCCCAATACCAAACCCCGCTATTTGTCTGAGCTGTCATGATTACGGCTGTTTTACTTCTTCTCTCCCTTCCCGTTCTTGCAGCAGGGATTACCATGCTACTTACAGATCGAAATTTAAACACTACATTCTTCGACCCGGCAGGCGGGGGAGATCCTATTCTTTACCAACATTTATTTTGATTTTTTGGACACCCAGAAGTTTATATCCTAATTCTTCCAGGCTTTGGTATAATTTCTCACATTGTAGCCTATTACGCCGGAAAAAAAGAGCCTTTTGGCTATATAGGCATGGTCTGGGCTATAATAGCCATTGGCCTTCTTGGGTTTATCGTTTGAGCTCACCACATATTTACAGTTGGGATAGATGTTGACACTCGTGCATATTTTACATCCGCAACAATAATTATTGCCATTCCAACGGGTGTTAAAGTTTTTAGTTGACTAGCTACCCTACATGGCGGCTCCATTAAATGAGAAACACCGCTTTTATGAGCCCTGGGATTTATTTTCCTTTTCACTGTGGGCGGTTTAACCGGAATTGTTTTAGCTAATTCCTCTCTGGACATCGTTCTACATGATACTTATTATGTAGTAGCCCATTTTCATTACGTTTTATCTATGGGAGCAGTCTTTGCCATCATTGCCGCATTTGTTCATTGATTCCCCCTATTTTCTGGATACACCCTTCACGAAGCTTGAACCAAGGTCCATTTCGGCGTTATGTTCCTAGGAGTAAATCTTACTTTCTTCCCTCAACACTTTTTAGGATTGGCGGGAATACCTCGGCGCTATTCTGATTATCCTGATGCCTACACCCTTTGAAATTCTGTATCTACTTTCGGGTCCATGATTTCTCTTATTGCTGTAATTATATTCCTCTTTATTATTTGAGAAGCATTCGCTGCCAAACGTGAAGTATTATCAGTCGACCTTACTTCAACCAATGTTGAATGACTTCACGGCTGCCCACCTCCCTACCACACATTCGAAGAGCCGGCCTTCGTTCAGATTCGACAGTCATAACCCCCAACGAGAAAGGAAGGAATTGAACCCCCATATGCTGATTTCAAGACAGCCACATGACCTCTCTGTCACTTTCTTGATAAGATACTAGTAAAATAATTACATTACTTTGTCAAGGTAAAATTGCAAGTTAAAACCCTGCGTATCTTATATATGGCCCACCCATCCCAGCTGGGATTTCAAGATGCTGCTTCCCCAGTAATAGAAGAATTGCTTCACTTTCATGATCATGCTCTCATAATTGTATTTCTTATTAGCACTTTGGTACTTTATATTATTATTGCAATAGTCACTACAAAACTCACAAACAAATATATTCTTGACTCACAAGAAATCGAAATCATTTGAACATTACTTCCAGCCGTCATTCTTATTTTGATTGCTCTACCCTCCCTTCGAATTTTATATTTAATAGATGAAATTAATGAACCCCATTTAACCATCAAAACAATAGGACATCAGTGATACTGAAGCTACGAATATACAGACTATGAAGAGCTGGGGTTTGATTCTTATATAATTCCTACCCAAGACCTGGCCTCGGGACAATTTCGCCTTTTAGAAACAGACCATCGAATGGTAGTTCCAACTGAGTCACCCATTCGAATCCTAGTTTCCGCAGATGATGTTCTTCACTCATGAGCAGTCCCAAGTTTAGGTGTAAAAATAGATGCAGTACCAGGACGATTAAATCAAGCCGCATTTATTGTTCCCCGCCCAGGTGTTTACTATGGCCAGTGTTCTGAAATTTGTGGTGCAAATCACAGCTTCATACCAATCGTAGTAGAAACAGTGCCTTTAGAACATTTCGAAAGCTGGTCTTCTTCAATACTTGAAGACGCTTCGCTAAGAAGCTAAACAGGGTATAGCGTTAGCCTTTTAAGCTAAAGACTGGTGACCCCCAACCACCCTTAGCGAAATGCCCCAACTTAACCCCGAGCCATGGTTTATAATTTTAATATTTTCTTGAGTAATTTTTTTAGCCTTTCTTCCTCCAAAAGTCTTAGCCCACTGTGTCCTTAATGAACCTACAAATCAAAGTGCTGAAAAAGCAGAAAAAACAAACTGAAACTGACCATGACAGTAAGCCTTTTCGACCAGTTTTCAAGCCCTGTCTTTCTAGGTATCCCTTTGATTGCCCTAGCATTATCCCTGCCCTGATTATTATATCCTATACCGGATCTTCGATGGTTAAATAATCGTCTTTTACAGCTTCAAAGCTGATTTATTATTCGATTTACAAATCAAATTTTTCAACCAATTAATCAAAACGGCCATAAATGAGCTGCATTATTAACAGCCCTAATATTATTTCTTATTACCCTAAATATACTAGGATTACTACCTTATACATTCACTCCAACTTCACAGCTCTCAATAAATATGGCATTCGCAGTACCCATTTGACTAGCCACTGTGCTCATTGGAGCTCGTAATCAACCCACAATTGCTCTTGCTCACTTCTTACCGCAAGGTACTCCTACTCCCTTAATTCCTGTCCTAATCATCATCGAAACGGTAAGTCTTTTTATTCGCCCCCTAGCCCTCGGTGTTCGACTTACAGCCAATTTAACAGCGGGACACCTTCTAATGCACTTAATTTCTTCAGCTGCTTTTTTCCTCACTTCTATTATGCCTATTGTAGCTATTTTAACTACAATTTTACTTTTCCTATTAACTCTTTTAGAAGTAGCTGTTGCTATAATTCAAGCTTACGTATTCATTCTACTCCTAAGCCTTTACTTACAAGAAAATACTTATGGCCCACCAAGCACACGCATATCATATAGTAGACCCAAGCCCATGACCGTTGACAGGCGCAATAGCCGCTCTTTTAATAACCTCTGGTTTAGCAATTTGAATACATTTTAATTCAATAGTTCTACTCACTTTAGGATTAATTCTTTTATTACTAACAATATACCAATGATGACGAGATATTATTCGAGAAGGAACATTTCAAGGACACCATACTCTACCTGTTCAAAAAGGTTTACGATATGGAATAATTTTATTTATCACATCCGAAGTATTCTTCTTTTTAGGCTTTTTCTGGGCCTTCTACCACTCAAGCCTCGCCCCAACCCCTGAATTAGGCGGATGCTGACCCCCCACAGGAATTACTACTCTTGACCCGTTTGAAGTACCACTTTTAAATACAGCAGTTCTTCTGGCTTCAGGTGTGACTGTAACATGAGCTCACCATAGTATTATGGAACGACAACGAAAACAAGCAATTCAAGCCCTAGCTTTAACTATTGCCCTCGGCTTCTACTTTACCATCTTGCAGGCAATAGAATACTATGAAGCTCCTTTTACAATCGCAGACGGGGTCTACGGCTCTACCTTTTTCGTTGCAACCGGCTTTCACGGACTTCATGTTATTATTGGGTCTACTTTTTTGGCCGTTTGTTTATTACGACAAATTAAGTTTCACTTCACATCAGAGCATCATTTTGGTTTTGAAGCCGCAGCTTGATATTGACACTTCGTTGATGTAGTTTGATTATTCTTATATATCTCCATTTACTGATGAGGATCATAATCTTTCTAGTACAAGTAGTATAAGTGACTTCCAATTACATGGTCCCGGTTAAAATCCGAGGAAAGATAATGAACACATTCACTGCAATAATATTAGTTTACATAACAATCTCTCTCGTGTTGGCCTTGATTTCCTTTTGATTACCCTTAATAAATTCCGACCAAGAAAAATTGTCCCCCTATGAATGCGGATTTGACCCCTTAGGTTCTGCCCGATTACCATTCTCCCTTCGATTTTTCCTAGTGGCAATTCTTTTCCTTTTATTTGATTTAGAGATTGCCTTGTTGCTCCCCCTGCCGTGAGGAAATCACCTTGAAAGCCCTACAACGACATTTATATGGGCATCCATCATCTTAATCCTTCTCACCCTAGGACTCATTTATGAGTGAGCCCAAGGAGGCCTAGAGTGAGCTGAATAAGTGGTTAGTTTAATAAAAACACTTGATTTCGGCTCAAATAACTATGGTTAAAGTCCATAACTTCTTAATGTTCCTCATCAAATTTACCCTATCATCAATATATGCACTAGGACTAGCAGGTCTAACTTTCAACCGAAAGCATCTACTTTCTGCCCTCCTTTGCCTTGAAGGCATGATATTAACCTTATTTCTAGCCCTCTCATTATGAGTCCTACAATTCAACTCCATAAATTTTGCAGCCTCCCCCCTTCTCCTTCTAGCATTCTCTGCTTGCGAGGCAGGAGTAGGCCTCGCTCTTTTAGTTTCTACTGTCCGAACACACGGCTCAGACCACCTTTCAACCCTTAATCTCCTACAATGTTAAAAATTCTTTTACCCACAATTATACTTCTTCTGTCCACTTGAATTATTCCCCCCAAAAAAATGTGGTCCACCACTTTAATATACAGCTTAATTATTGCGACACTAAGTTTTACTTTACTTTTAATAGTAGAGCCCCAATGAAACTATTTAAACATCTACTTAGCAGCAGATTCCCTCTCAACCCCTCTTCTAGTTCTTACCTGCTGACTCCTGCCGCTAATAATTATTGCTAGTCAAAAACACATATCCCCAGAACCAGCTAATCGACAACGCATATATGTAACACTCCTAATATCCCTTCAAATTTTTTTAATCATAGCTTTTGGCGCCACTGAACTCATTATATTTTATATTATATTTGAAGCAACCCTAATCCCCACATTAATTATTATTACTCGCTGGGGAAACCAATTAGAACGTTTGAACGCAGGAACATACTTCTTATTCTATACTTTAGCAGGGTCTCTTCCTCTTTTAGTTGCCCTAATACTTTTTCAGAACTCAACAGGTTCTCTCTCTTTCCTGACTTTAGGATATTTGCCTCAAATAAGTATAAACACCTGATCTAGCACTATTTGATGGGCCGGCTGCCTAATTGCTTTTTTAGCTAAAATACCCCTATACGGCGTACATCTCTGACTGCCAAAAGCGCACGTAGAAGCCCCTATTGCAGGCTCAATAGTACTTGCCGCAGTCTTGCTCAAACTGGGAGGTTACGGCATAATGCGTATTATAATTATTCTTGAACCTCTAACTAAAGAATTAAGTTATCCTTTTATCATCTTAGCCCTGTGAGGGCTTGTAATAACGGGCTCAATTTGTTTACGTCAAACTGATCTAAAATCATTAATTGCCTACTCATCAGTTAGTCATATAGGCTTGGTTGCTGCCGGCATTTTTATACAAACCCCCTGAGGATATACAGGAGCCCTAGTTTTAATAATTGCCCACGGACTAACCTCCTCCGCCCTATTTTGCCTAGCAAATACAAATTATGAGCGAACCCACAGTCGAACCATACTCTTGGCACGAGGGCTACAAATCTTATTCCCCTTAATAACTACCTGATGATTTATCGCAAGCCTTGCCAACCTGGCCCTTCCCCCTTTACCTAATCTTATGGGAGAATTAATAATTATTGTTTCTTTATTCAACTGATCAAAATGAACTATCATCTTAACCGGGGTAGGAACCTTAATTACAGCAGCTTATTCTTTATTCCTTTTCTTAACTACTCAACGAGGGCCCCTGCCCGGACACATGATTTCAATAGATATAACTTACACACGAGAACACCTATTAATAGCACTTCATCTTGTCCCATTGCTAATTCTAATTCTAAGCCCTCAACTAATATGAGGCTGAACTGTCTGTAGGCATAGTTTAATCAAAACATTAGATTGTGATTCTAAAAAGAAAGGTTAAAACCCTTTTGCCCACCGAGAGAGGCTCGACAGCAACGATAACTGCTAACTTTCGCCTCCTTAGTTAAACTCTAGGGCTCACTCGTACTTCCGCTTCCAAAGGATAACAGCTCATCCCCTGGTCTTAGGAACCAGAAACTCTTGGTGCAAATCCAAGTGGCAGCTGAAATGCAATATATTAGTTATGCTATAATCTCCGGCCTAGTCATAATTTTACTTACATTATCGTACCCCGTACTTTCTTCTTTTATTCAAAACCCCGAGCCCCAACAACAAACGGCTGTAAAGATAAAAACTGCTGTAAAAACAGCTTTTATTATTAGTCTGTTCCCTCTTTTTATTTTTCTTTATAATGGGGCTGAAGCGACAACAACCACCTGATCTTGAATAAATACCTTAATTTTTGACATCAATATCAGCTTAAAATTTGATTTCTACGCTTTATTTTTTGTCCCCATTGCCTTATACGTGACCTGATCCATTTTAGAATTCGCTTTATGGTATATACACGACGACCCTCTCGTGGGTCGCTTCTTTAAGTATCTCTTAATTTTTTTAATCGCAATAATTGTTCTAGTAACTGCAAATAATATATTCCAATTTTTCATTGGCTGAGAAGGAGTAGGAATTATATCTTTTCTACTCATCGGATGGTGGTATGGACGTGCAGACGCCAATACAGCCGCTCTTCAAGCTGTAGTTTACAATCGTATTGGGGATATCGGACTAATTGTAGCCATAGCATGAACTGCTATCAACCTAAATTCATGAGAAATTACACAAATTTTTTTCACCTCAAAAAATATAGATCTAACTCTCCCTCTTATCGGCTTTATCCTCGCCGCAACTGGTAAGTCCGCCCAATTTGGCCTACATCCGTGACTTCCAGCTGCTATAGAAGGACCCACACCTGTTTCCGCGCTACTTCACTCAAGTACTATGGTTGTAGCAGGCATTTTCCTATTAATTCGGATTAGCCCAATAATAGAAAACAATCAAACTGCCCTGACAACTTGTTTATGCCTAGGCTCTTTAACCACTTTATTTACCGCAACTTGTGCTTTAACCCAAAATGATATCAAAAAAATTGTAGCTTTTTCCACATCAAGCCAACTCGGATTAATAATAGTTACAGTTGGACTCAATCAACCCCAACTAGCTTTTTTACATATTTGTACACACGCATTTTTTAAAGCAATACTTTTTTTATGTTCCGGATCAATTATTCATTGTCTTGATGGCGAACAAGATATTCGAAAAATAGGAGGACTCCATCACCTCGCCCCTTTTACTTCAACTTGTTTAATTATTGGTAATCTAGCCTTGACCGGTATACCTTTTTTAGCTGGCTTTTTCTCTAAAGATGCAATTATTGAAGCATTAAACACCTCCTACATAAACGCCTGAGCCCTATCCTTAACCCTTATTGCCACCTCATTTACAGCCATTTACAGCACCCGTATAATTTATTTCGTTTGTATGGGAACCCCCCGATTCAATGTCTTCTCACCAATCAATGAAAACAGCCCCTCTGTAATCAACCCAGTAAAACGACTAGCATGAGGAAGCATTATAGCTGGCTTATTGATTTTTTCAAACATCACAACCGCAAGCACCCCTGTTATGACGATACCTCTCACTTTAAAATTAACTGCCCTAATGATTACTATCCTAGGCTTTGTCTTAGCCCTAAATATTGTATCTTTCATCACTACCCCTAGCCAAATTAAATCAATTATTAGTCCTTACTATTTTTCAAACCTAACAGGCTATTATCTTCCTACAGTCCATCGACTTGGGCCCAAAAACAGCTTTTATTTAGGGCTTTTAAGCATTTCACTAATAGACACAGTTTGATTAGAAAAAATTATACCTAAATCAGTAATAAGTACCAGTTTACCCGCCTCTAATTCAATTGAGAATCTACAACGAGGAGTAACCAAAACATATCTCACTCTATTTTTTTTGACTAGTTTAACTAGTCTACTCGTTCTATTATACTCAAGCACTTAAGTCCAACACAATATCTAATGGCCCACCCCTCGCGTTAATTCTAATACCACAAATAAAGTTAAAAATAAAATTCAGCCGCCCATCAACAAAGATCACCCCCCACACGAATAAATTAAACCAATACCACTCACATCTCCCCATACTACATATCCCTCATTCACCATCCCTCATGTGCCCGCAATATCAAAACTATCCCCATCCCAAGAAATTAAACCAAAAACAACGGCCAAAAGTATATATATTAATAAAGAACCTAAAATAGACTCATTTTCTCACCCTTCAGGATATGGGTCAGCTGCTAAAGCCGTTGAGTATGCAAACACGACCAGCATTCCCCCTAGGTAAATTAAAAATAAAATTAAAGAAAGGAAGGAACCCCCAAAATTAACTAAAACACCACATCCTGCTGCTGCTACTACAACTAGCCCTAACGCGGCAAAATAAGGAGAAGGATTAGAAGCCACTGCTGCTAAACCAACGATAAGACTAAACAAACATAGATAAACTACATACGCCATAATTTCTACTAGGATTCTAACCAAGACCAGTGACTTGAAAAACCACCGTTGTATTCAACTACAGAAATACCCATGGCCGCATTACGAAAAACCCACCCTTTAATTAAAATTGCAAATGATGCTTTAGTTGACCTGCCAACGCCTGTTAACATCTCTGCATGATGAAATTTTGGTTCACTCTTAGGCCTATGTTTAATTGCACAAATCCTAACAGGTCTATTTTTAGCAATACACTACACTTCTGACATTTCCACTGCCTTTTCATCCGTCGCTCACATTTGTCGAGATGTAAATTACGGTTGACTGATTCGAAACATGCATGCTAATGGTGCCTCCTTCTTTTTTATTTGTCTCTATCTCCATATCGGACGAGGCCTATACTACGGCTCTTACCTATATAAAGAGACATGAAACGTGGGAGTCATCTTATTCCTTCTTGTAATAATAACAGCTTTTGTTGGCTATGTCCTACCATGAGGACAAATGTCCTTTTGAGGGGCTACCGTAATTACTAATTTACTATCTGCCGTACCCTATGTCGGCGACATATTAGTACAGTGAATTTGAGGGGGCTTTTCAGTAGACAATGCAACTCTCACACGATTTTTCGCCTTTCACTTCCTATTCCCCTTTGTCGTTGCAGCCATAACCCTGATTCATTTAATTTTCTTACACGAAACAGGGTCAAGCAACCCAATCGGCATTAATTCAGACGCAGACAAAATTTCTTTCCACCCCTACTTTTCTTATAAAGACATCCTAGGGTTTGCTCTATTACTTATCACATTAATTTCTCTGTCTCTATTCTCCCCAAATCTATTAGGAGACCCAGAGAATTTTACCCCAGCTAACCCCTTAGTTACACCCCCTCATATTAAACCCGAATGATATTTCTTATTTGCATATGCCATTTTACGCTCTATCCCTAATAAGCTAGGGGGAGTTATCGCATTACTAGCCTCTATCTTAATTTTAATAATTGTTCCCGCTTTGCACACATCTAAACAACGCTCTCTAACCTTTCGACCTCTAGGACAAATTTTATTCTGATTTTTGGTCGCCGATGTATTAATTTTAACCTGAATTGGGGGAATACCCGTAGAACATCCTTATATTATTATTGGTCAAGTTGCATCTATTTTGTATTTTGCCATCTTCTTATTTTTCATACCCGTCTTCGCCCTATGTGAAAACAAGTTATTTAAATGAAGATGCACTAGTAGCTCAAAGCAGAGCACCGGTCTTGTAAGCCGGATGTTGAAGGTTAAAATCCTTCCTATTGCTCAAAGAAAGAGGATTTTAACCCCCACCCCTGACCCCCAAAGCCAGGATTCTAAATTTAAACTATTCTCTGCCGAGCTCTGCCCTTCCTCTTATTAATGTACGCTAACATTATTTTTTTTAGTACATATATGTATTAACACCATTAAACTATATCAAACATTTTATATAATGCTTTCCGACATGAATTTTAGAAAGATTAACAAATATTTAGTTCATTCACACAACAAATGTTCGACTAAGGTTTTCATAAAACTTGTAGAGAATTTTAGGTTAAAAAATCTTTAAACTAAATCGAGGTTTAAGCGAGCTCATATCATTCATCTGTAAATATATACCAGGACTCAATTAACTATGTTTCCCCAGATTTGCGATGCAGTAAGAGACCACCATCAGTTGATCTCTCAAGGTTAACTGTCATTGATGGTCAGGGGCGGTAATAGTGGGGGTAGCACACAGTGAACTATTCCTGGCATTTGGTTCCTATTTCAGGGTCACTGATTGGTATCAT